TTTCGTCATTATAGTGTAAGGTTCGGGGAAGGGGACGAGTTGTTTATGCAGCACTAAGGAGAGGTTTTAGTCTCCGACCTCCGGTTTACAAGACCGGTGCTCTATCTGAGCTATTAGTGCGGTTTTAAATTGCTTGCTTCGGTTACAACTCGAGTCATATTTATAATAGCATATAAGTATTAAATAAGGGTGAGGAAATTTATAAATCAGAGAGTAGTTTAGTTTAGAATTCTAGCTTTGGGGGTTAGAGGTAAGAGTTAAAATCCCTTCTTTCTGACGAGTGCGGGTTGTTTTCAAGCACTGTTTAAACATTTGATTCTGTTATAATGCAAGCAATTGCATAAGAAGTATTAAAAGACATATCCGGGAAGAGGGAAGTTATTTAAACATTTGATTCTGTTATAATGCAAGCAATTGCATAAGAAGTATTAAAAGACATATCCGGGAAGAGGGAAGTTATTTAAACATTTGATTCTGTTATAATGCAAGCAATTGCATAAGAAGTATTAAAAGACATATCCGGGAAGAGGGAAGTTATTTAAACATTTGATTCTGTTATAATGCAAGCAATTGCATAAGAAGTATTAAAAGACATATCCGGGAAGATACTTAAACATTTGATTCTATCAATTAAGTGGGGGGGGGTCGGGGGGGGTCATACAATAAACATGAACTTAAAGGTTTAGTGAAAGAGTAGCAAGTTGCAGTTCGGTGAACGAGAGTTATGTCCAACCTTATTAAACTCCATCTATTACACTCTGAGATGCCTGAGGAAAGGAAAAAGAAAAAAGGAACCCCTTACCCCCGTGGAGAGAAGGCCCGGCATGTTGGGTAAAGGGTAATATGATTAACACCATTAACTTATGCCCGGGTAGAAAGTCATGTGTGGGTAATAATAGAATTTTGCCCCTGAAGAAGGAACCAGATGCCAGTAATAGTGCATGTTGAGTAAACCTTCCGTCATTTGTCCCTGATCATCAATAACCGTTTGGGCTAAGAATCGTCTATGCGATTCTCTTACTGGGCAGAATGGTTAAACGCTGGTTAGGTGATGACACGTTGTGATTACCATTACAATAGGTATTGTAGAGTGACCAATTTCGTTTATCCTTTAACAAGTGCTGGTTAATATTACATTATTATGGTTTATGTAAGATTATACATATATATGTATTATGTACATACATGTTCCCGTAGTTGAATTCAATTGTGGGTTTTCAACCCGCCGGTCCTGGTTAAAATCCGGGCGGGAATATGATGGGTTATTATACTATATGTGTTTCGTTATTGGGTTTGGTAGGAGGTTTGGTTGCTGTAGCTTCTAACCCTTCAACTTATTTTGCCGCGTTCGGGTTAGTAATGGCAGCTGGGATGGGGTGTGGGGTGTTGGTGGGGTATGGAGGCTCGTTCTTATCTTTAATTCTGTTCTTGATTTATTTGGGTGGCATGTTGGTAGTTTTCGGCTATTCTGCCGCGTTGACTGCAGAATTATTTCCGGAAAGCTGAGGTAGTCGGTCAGTGGTAACATATGTGGTTTGTTACGTATTTGGGTTGGCGATGGTGTCAAGCTTATTTTGGGGTGAATGAAGCGAACAGTCTTGGCTAACTGTTGATGAGTTGGCAAGCTTTTCAATTGTTCGGGGAGACATAATAGGGGTCTCTGGACTATATTCTTGAGGTGGTGGGGTGTTGTTTGTTACTGTATGGGCTCTATTCTTGGCGTTGCTAGCGGTGTTAGAGTTAACGCGGGGTATAGGGCGAGGTGTTTTACGGGCAGTGTAGTTTGAGATATCTACTAGATGAGGCCAGTGTCCTAAGCTTAGTATAAACTGCTGCTATAATAGTGCCGAAAAAACATAGGTCATATAGGTGCGGACCAGTAACTGCAGGAAAAACCTAAGACTGGGGGTTGATTTCACGAGCATCTTTGGCTCAGTTTTGTTCCATAATCTTATTTTCAATCAGGCCAGCGGCGGGCAGAAGAACCAGAATAATTAGGAAGTAAATAACTGATGCTACTTGTCCAATAATGACGAAGGGGTATTTGACGGGCATGCCTCCAATTCATGTGAGGATGAGAACGTTGGTTACGAAGGCTCAGAATAATACTTGAGATAAAGGTCGAAAGGTTAGACCCCGCTGTTTCGATGTGTGGAGGAATGGGACTAGCATTAGGACTAGAATTGAGAAGAGAAGGGCTAGTACGCCGCCTAACTTGTTAGGAATGGATCGCAGAATAGCATAAGCAAAGAGGAAATATCATTCTGGTTTAATGTGGGGCGGGGTTACAAGGGAATTTGCAGGGGTGAAGTTGTCAGGATCACCAAGGGTGTTGGGGGCAAATAGTACGAGGGAAAAGAGAGCGGTGAGGAGAACAGCGAAGCCCAGAATATCCTTATAGGTGAAATATGGGTGGAAGGGAATTTTGTCCGCGTCGGAGTTTAGTCCTGCGGGATTATTTGACCCTGTTTCGTGAAGGAATAATACATGAATTATGGAAAAGGCCACCACGATAAAGGGAAGAAGGAAGTGGAAGGCGAAAAATCGAGTCAGGGTGGCATTGTCTACGGAAAAACCGCCTCAGATTCATTGTACAAGGGCCTCGCCAATGTAGGGAACCGCAGATAAGAGATTGGTAATGACGGTGGCCCCTCAGAATGACATTTGACCTCAGGGGAGAACGTACCCAACGAAGGCGGTTGCCATTACTAGCAGGAGAAGGATGACTCCTACATTTCATGTTTCTTTAAATAGGAAAGAGCCATAATATAACCCGCGAGCAATGTGCATATAAATACAGATGAAGAAGAATGAGGCTCCATTGGCATGTGCATTTCGGATTAATCAGCCGTAGTTAACATCTCGGCAAATATGGGCGACTGAGGAGAAAGCTGAGGTAACATCGGGGGAGTAGTGCATGGCAAGGAAGAGCCCTGTTAGAATTTGTGTTAATAAACAGATGAAAAGAAGTGAGCCAAAGTTTCATCAGGCTGAAATATTAGATGGGGCTGGGAGATCTACTAATGAACTGTTTAGGATACTTAGTAAAGGGTGAGTTTTGCGAAGGCTGGCCATTATATTCATTTTGGACGGGGTCCGTAGTGGGGGGCTTATTTGTTAGGGGCTTATAAGGAGAGTCATGGGGGCTGCGAGGGCGAGGGTTAGAGTAAACAGCATCAAATAGGTTTTGATTAGGCCTTGTTGTACATTACCTGTGAGGGCAACTATAGGGGTGTAGAGGTTAATAATGGCTTTAGGTCCTACCTTTTCGGCGGATGTTTGATCAACTATGTGATTTGCGACTGCTTGGCCTAGTGTTAAATTAACCTGGGGGGCAAAGCGGTGGACTAACGCGGGGAAGAATCCGAGTAGGGTGGGGAAGGAGTGTAATGTCAGTGGAGGTGTACTGAATTTTTTGGTGGTTAGGGATTGAAGTTCTAAAGCAGTAAGTAGACTAAGAATCGTGACGACAAGGGCTGTTAGTTTCAGGGCGGGGGGTATGGTCATTACTGGACTTTTATCTGGGATAAGGTTATATGAAAGAATTATACCCCCAATTAAACTTCCTCAGGCAAGGCGTTTAATGGGATTAAGGACTTGGGTAATGTCTTCTTTAATCGGCTGGAGTGGGTTAAATCGAGGATGGCCTATGAGGACGAAGAAAACAATTCGTAGGCTGTAGACAGCGGTAAAAGAGGTGGCAATAATTGTAAGTATTAGGGCTCACGCGTTTAGGTGGGAGGTATTGAGGGCTTCAATAATTGCGTCTTTGGAGAAGAAGCCTGTGAGGAAGGGAGTCCCAGTTAGTGCGAGGCTGCCTACGGTGAGGGCCGCGGAGGTTAGGGGGGTTAGGTGTAATATCCCTCCTATTTTGCGGATGTCTTGTTCCCCATTGAGATTATGAATAATTGAACCAGAGCAGAGGAATAACATTGCTTTGAAAAAAGCGTGTGTGCAAATATGAAGAAACGCTAGTTGAGGTTGATTAAGCCCAATTGTTACCATCATTAGGCCTAACTGGCTGGATGTGGAAAATGCTACAATCTTTTTAATATCATTCTGGGTTAGGGCACAGGTGGCGGTAAATAATGTGGTTAGTGAGCCTAAACATAGGCAGATGGTTAGGGCCAGGGAATTATTTTGTATCAGAGGGTTTAGTCGGACAAGGAGGAAAATGCCCGCAACAACCATAGTGCTAGAGTGTAGTAGGGCAGAGACTGGGGTCGGGCCTTCCATTGCTGAGGGCAGTCAAGGGTGAAGCCCGAATTGGGCGGATTTCCCCGTGGCTGCCAAGATTAAGCCTAGGAGAGGCAGAGTTATATCGAAGCTCATGGAAGTTGTGAACATCTGTTGAAGTTCTCAGGAGTTAAGGTTGGTTGCGAACCAGGCCATGGCAAGAATGAGGCCAATGTCCCCTACGCGATTATAAGCAACAGCCTGGAGGGCGGCGGAGTTTGCGTTAGCTCGGGCGTTTCACCAGCCGATTAGAAGAAAAGACATAATACCTACGCCTTCTCAGCCAATAAAGATTTGGAATATATTATTGGCGGAGACTAAAATGATTATGGCAATAAGGAAAATCAGAAGATACTTAAAGAAGCGATTAATGTTAGGGTCCGAGTGCATATACCAGGTTGCGAACTCTAAAATGGACCACGTGACGTAGAGGGCAATAGGGATAAATATGATGCTGTAGCTGTCAAATTTAAGGCTGAGGGCAATGTTGAATGTTGAGGTGGCTATTCATGTTCAAGTTGTAACAATTGTTTCTAAGCCTTCGTTATAGAAAATAAATAAAGGGAGCAGGCTCACTATGAAGGCTATTTTAACTGCAGAAGTGGCGTTGGTCAAGGCTCATGTGTGTTCTTGAGCTGGCTTGACGGGAACGAGGGCAGGGTAGGCCAGTAGTGCAAAGATGACAACAAGGCTTGAGGTCAAAATTAAGGTATTGGGGTGCATAAGTCTTCACACAGAGTTGCACTGAGAGTCTTCGGTTCCTAAGACCGACGAATAACTATTATTCTTTAAAGACTCGAGTGGGCCTCGGATTCAAACCGGGGTAACGAAAATTAGCAGTATTCGGTGCGGTCATGCCCCTCTCGGGTGGATGGGGGGAAATCAGCCCCCAACTCCAGAATCACAATCTGGCGTTTTAATTAAAACTACATCTACAGGTTATTCATGCCCAGGCTAGTTCAGGTTTTATCACTAAAATAAGGAGAGGGGTTATGTGAAGGAATATGAGGAGGTGTTCTCGGGAGTGTGATGGGTCTAGACCAATTAAGTGGTGTGGGAGGGGTCCTCGTTGTGTTATGAGAAACATGTAGAGGGAGTAAAGAGCGGTAATAAGAGTGCCAGTTCCGGAGAGAATAATTGTTCAGCTGCATCAGTTAAATAAGGAGGTAATAATTATTAACTCTCCCATAAGATTGGGAAGTGGGGGAAGTGCCAGGTTGGAGAGGGTAGCAATGAACCATCATGTGCTTATTAAGGGGAAGAGGGCGTGAAGTCCTCGCGTGAGCTTAATAGTTCGGCTGTGGGTTCGCTCATAATTGGTGTTGGCAAGGCAAAAAAGTGCGGAGGACGTAAGACCGTGTGCGATTATCAGGAGAAGTGCTCCGGTAAAGCCCCATCGGGTCTGGATAATAATACCACTTGCTACGAGACCCATGTGGCTGACTGAAGAATATGCGATGAGAGATTTGAGGTCGGTTTGTCGTAAACATATCATGCTAGTTATTACAACCCCTCACAGAGCAGCTACTATGAAAGGATAAGCGATTTCTTTGTCTAAAGGGTGGATGAAGAGTATTATTCGCATTATGCCGTAGCCTCCAAGTTTAAGAAGTACGGCGGCAAGTACTATTGAACCAGCGATTGGGGCTTCTACGTGGGCCTTTGGTAACCAGAGGTGGGCCCCGTAAAGTGGGAGTTTGACGAGGAAAGCTAGTAAACAGGCAATTCATCAAATCTTACTAACATAGGAGGAAGGAGGTGTTATGTAGGAAAATTGTAGAATAAGCATAGAGAGTGTGCCGGTGTCGTTCTGAATAATAAATAAAGCGAGGAGGAGGGGGAGTGACCCTGCTATTGTATAAAACAGGAAGTAGTTACTGGCGGCAAGGCGTTGGGCTTGGTTCCCTCAGCGTGTAATTAACATTAGAGTGGGAATAAGGGTTGACTCAAATATGATATAAAATAAAATTAACTCTGTGGCGGTAAACGCTAGGATAAGGAAGAATTGTAGGGAGATTATAAGGGTGATGTAGGTGCGTTGCCGGATGGCAGGTTCGGGTTGTATATGATTTTGGCTGGCCAAGATCATTAAAGGAAGCAGCCAGCAGGTTAGAACTAACAAAGGGGCGGATAGGGGGTCGATGGCTAGGTAGGGGTTAATAGAAGTTCAGTTGGTTTCTGACGAGTATTTAAGTCAGGTCAGGCTAATTAGGGCAATCAATAGGCTGTGACCTAGTGTTGTAGGTCATAATCATTTTTTGGGAATAATCCATGTTGTTGGGGCGAGCAGCATCGTAGGAATAATAACTTTTAGCATTGCAGGAGGGTTAGGTTTTGAAGGTGGTTGGAGCTGTGGGTGCGGGTGGTGGCTACTAAAAGGGCTAGGCCTGCACTAGCTTCACATGCCGAGAACGCAAGAAGGATCAAAGGGCAGGCGGAGTACCCTGTGATGTCTAGGTTGAGGGATCATACAGAAATACCAACAAATAGGGACAGTATTATGCCTTCTAAGCATAGAAGGGCAGAGAGTAGGTAAGTCCGGTGGAAGGTTAAGCCCAGGAGACCCAAGATAAAGGCTGATGAAAAGGCAAACTGGGTGGGGGTCATTGAGCTGTAGCAGGTTTTAACCACTATTTTCTGAGCCGAAATCAGATGTTTTTAGTTAAACTAACCGTTCACTCGGCCCATTCTAAACCCCCTTGGACTCATTCATGGATTAATCCTAGGGTGAGGATAACGAGGATGGTAGTAGCCCAAGCAAAGGTTTCGAGGGGGGAGGCAAGCTGGTTGCCTCACGGGAGCGGTAGGAGAAGTGCAATTTCTAGATCAAAGAGTAAAAATAGAATGGCAACTAGGAAAAAGCGTAGTGAGAAGGGGAGGCGGGCGGACCCCATGGGGTCGAAGCCGCATTCGTATGGGGAGAGCTTTTCATAATCAGGCTTCATTTGGGGGAGTCAGAAGGACACTGTAGCCAGGATGGCGGAGAGGGCAATGGTGAAGGCTATGAAAGAGGTTAATATGTTAATTACTTTTCCTTGGATTTGAACCAAGACCGGGTGATTGGAAGTCACTTATACTATGTTGATACTAGAAAAGTTATGATCCTCATCAGTAGATAGAGATGTAGAGGAATAGTCAGACTACGTCGACGAAATGCCAGTATCATGCTGCTGCTTCAAACCCAAAGTGATGGTGGGAGGTGAAGTGGTGCTGTTCTTGCCGAAGGAGGCAGATTAGAAGAAAGGTGGAGCCAATAATCACGTGGAGTCCGTGGAAGCCAGTTGCAACAAAAAAGGTTGAGCCATAAACTCCATCAGCGATGGTGAAGGGGGCTTCGTAGTATTCTAGTCCTTGAAGGAAGGTGAAGTAAAAACCAAGAATAATGGTTAGGGCTAATGAGTGAATTGTTTGTTTTCGTTCGCCCTGCATAAGGCTGTGGTGGGCCCATGTGACTGTTACACCTGAGGCTAGAAGTACTGCTGTATTTAAAAGGGGCACTTCGAATGGGTTAAGGGTGTGAAGGCCAGTAGGGGGTCAGCATCCACCTAGCTCGGGAGTAGGGGCGAGGCTGGAATGGTAAAAAGCTCAGAAAAAGCCTAGGAAGAAGAAGACTTCCGATGTAATAAAAAGAATTATGCCGTAGCGAAGCCCCTTCTGAACAGGGGGTGTGTGATGACCAAGGAATGTGCCTTCTCGGACTACATCTCGCCATCATTGGTTCATTGTGAGCAGGGTTATTACTAGTCCGGCTGCAAGTAGGAAAGTAGAATTAAAGTGAAATCAAATGGCTAGGCCTGACGTTAGTGCTAGGGCAGCGATTGCACCTGTTAAAGGTCAAGGACTTGGGTCAACTATGTGGTATGCATGTGCTTGGGAGGCCATTAAACGTTTTCCTGTAGGTAAAGACTTAGGAGCAGTACAAATACATATGCTTGAATGGCGGCTACCATTAACTCCAGGAGTGTGAGTGCATATAGGATAACCACTACTATTAGGCCCCCCGGACTGACTGCGCAGAGTAGGCTTAGGGCGGTTGATGCAATTATTTGAAGAATTATGTGACCTGCGGTAAGGTTCGCTGCCAAGCGGACTCCTAGGGCGAGGGGTCGAACAAGAAGGCTGATTGTTTCGATAGCAATAAGAGCTGGAATAAGGGGGGAGGGTGTTGATTCAGGGACAAGGTGGGCGATTGTCCGTAGGGGGTGGTGCCGAAGGCCTATAAGAACTGTGGCGAGCCAGAGAGGGAAAGCCAGACCCAGGCTTACGCAGAGTTGTGTGGTAGGGGTAAAGGTGTAAGGGAGAGTGCCCAACATGTTAAGGGTTAGAAGAAGAGTGAGAAGGGAGAGAAGAATCAGGGCTCACTTGCGTCCTTTAATATTAATTGGAATAATTATTTGTTTTGCTAGAGTTATGAAGAGTCAAGATAAGAGATTTAAAGCACGTCCTCCTTGTCATTGAGTAGAGGGGACAGGATACATGAACCATGGGATAATCAGGGCAAGAATTACTAGTGGTACGGTTAAGAAAACGGGGCTGGCGAATTGGTCAAATAGGCTTAAAGTCATGTTATTATTAGAGAGGATGGGTTAGGTGTTTCGGCGTCTTTTGCAACCGCTTGATTGGGGTAGGTGTGTGCAAGAATTTTGGGAGGAATCATAATAAGTAGGGCGGCCCAGGTGCAAATTATAATCATAAATCAAGGGTGGGGTTGAAGCTGAGGCATGTATCACTAAGGGTGGTTGGGAGCCACCAGTCTTTAGCTTAAAAGGCTAATGCTAGACCCGTTTTAGCTTATTAGTGAGTCGTCTTGAAGCATGGCAGAGGATCAGTTTTCAAAGTGTCCTAAGGGTGTGGCTTCTACAACAATGGGTATAAAACTGTGGTTGGCCCCGCAGATTTCTGAGCATTGTCCAAAGAATACTCCAGGATGAGTGACGATGAAAGCTGTCTGGTTTAGTCGGCCTGGGACGGCGTCCATTTTGACACCTAGAGTTGGAACTGTTCAGGAGTGTAAAACATCTTCAGCTGAAATTAAAACTCGAATGGGGGATTTAACGGGTACAACTATTCGGTTGTCGACCTCTAGTAGCCGGAATTGTCCAGGGGCCAGGTCTTGTGTGGGGAGTATATAGGAATCGAAAGCAAGGTCTTCATAATCGGTATATTCATAACTTCAGTATCATTGGTGTCCTAGGGCTTTAATGGTTAGGTGGGGGTCATTAATTTCGTCCATTAGGTAAAGAATACGAAGGGATGGGAGGGCAATTAGGACCAGAATAATGGCGGGCAGGACTGTTCAGATGATTTCAACTTCTTGGGAGTCAATGATGTTTAAGTCGGTAAGCTTAGCTGATACTATGGCAAGAATAATATAAAGTACTATCACGCTAATAAGAAGAACAATTATCAGGGCGTGATCATGAAAGTGAATTAGTTCTTCTATAATAGGGGAGGTTGCGTCTTGGAAACCCAGTTCTGAGGGGTGAGCCATACAGCGGGGTGCGCAGGATTTCAACTTGCAACGTTGCCTTGACAAGGCATTATAATAGGGTTTTACTAGCGCCCCAAGAAAGTGGCAGAGTGGCTATGTAGTTGGCTTGAAACCATCTCATGGGGGTTCGATTCCTCCCTTTCTCGTTAGTCTGATTGAACGCGAATAAATGCGGGTTCTTCAAATGTGTGGTAGGGAGGGGGACATCCGTGTAGTCACTCTACGTTAGTAGATGTAAGTTCAACAGATAATACTTCGCGCTTGGCAGCGAAGGCTTCCCATACAATAAATAGGAATATAATAACGGCCACTAGTGATACTAGGGATCCTAAAGAGGAGATTGAGTTTCAAAGGGTGTAGGCGTCAGGATAATCTGAGTATCGGCGAGGTATTCCGGCGAGGCCAAGGAAGTGTTGGGGGAAGAAGGTTAAATTTACGCCTGCGAACATGACGCCAAAGTGGGCTTTGGTTCAGGAGTCGTGGAGAGTATAGCCTGTAAAGAGGGGGAATCAGTGCACGAAGCCAGCTATAATAGCGAATACGGCTCCCATAGATAATACATAGTGGAAGTGGGCTACTACGTAGTATGTATCATGGAGAACAATGTCGAGGGATGAGTTGGCTAGGATAATCCCAGTTAGACCTCCTACCGTGAAGAGGAAAATGAAACCAAGGGCCCAGAGCATTGGGGTTTCCCATTTAATGGATCCCCCATGGAGAGTGGCGAGTCAGCTAAATACTTTAACTCCTGTTGGGATAGCAATAATTATTGTGGCGGAGGTGAAGTATGCTCGTGTGTCCACGTCTATTCCTACAGTAAACATGTGGTGGGCTCATACGATGAATCCTAGAAGGCCGATGGCCATTATTGCTCATACTATTCCTATATAACCAAATGGTTCTTTTTTACCGGAGTAGTAGGCGACAATGTGGGAGATTATCCCGAAGCCGGGGAGAATTAAAATATAAACTTCGGGGTGCCCAAAGAATCAGAATAAGTGCTGGTAAAGAATGGGGTCGCCTCCGCCGGCTGGGTCGAAGAATGTGGTATTTAAATTACGGTCAGTGAGGAGCATGGTAATCCCTGCGGCTAGAACTGGGAGTGATAATAGTAGAAGTACTGCTGTAATGAGGACGGCCCATACAAATAAAGGTGTCTGGTACTGGGAAACGCCTGGAGGTTTCATATTAATAATTGTGGTAATAAAATTAATTGCCCCTAAGATGGAGGAGACACCTGCCAGATGGAGGGAGAAGATGGTGAGATCAACTGAGGCCCCGGCATGGGCGAGATTGCTGGAAAGGGGAGGGTAAACGGTCCATCCAGTTCCGGCGCCGGCTTCAACACCGGAAGAGGCGAGAAGGAGGAGGAAGGAGGGGGGGAGAAGTCAGAAGCTTATGTTGTTTATTCGGGGAAAGGCCATATCTGGGGCTCCGATTATTAAAGGGATAAGCCAGTTTCCAAATCCTCCAATTATAATAGGCATTACTATAAAGAAGATTATTACGAATGCGTGGGCTGTGACGATTACATTATAAATCTGGTCGTCACCAAGGAGGGCGCCGGGTTGACTAAGTTCAGCTCGAATAAGAAGACTTAGGGCCGTGCCTACTATTCCGGCTCAGGCACCAAATACTAGATAAAGGGTACCAATGTCTTTGTGGTTGGTTGAGAAAAATCAGCGTGTAATTGCCACAGGTAAGGAGGATAGAAGTAGATGGATGCTTATGGGTTTAAGCGCTTAGCTGTTAACTAAGAGTTTGAGGGATCGAGACCCTCTCATCTAGGGGGCGGGGTGGTTATATATAGAAGATAAAATGGCCGAGTGTTGAGGTGGTGGTTTGTAGCTCCATTAACAGAGGTTTAAGTCCTCTTTTTATCAAGTCCTGAGGTGTAACCATAACGGATTGCAAATCCGGAGAAGTAGATTAGCGTCTACCAGGGCTTATTGTGTTAAAGCACATATAAGGCCTTAGCTTAATTAAAGTATCTGTTTTGCACATAGGAGATGTGAGGTAGTGCCTCGCAGGTCTTAAAGGCAGGAACTGGGAGATTTTAACTCCCGCTGGGAGCTTTGAAGGCTCTCGGTCTTGTATTGATCCTAAGTTTCTATACAGATCGTGTAGTGAAGCGTTGAGAGCTGAGTCTAGGACGGCAAACATACAAGGTTTATATCATTAGTAATGTTACCAGAAGGCTATAATAGTTGCAATAGAAGGAACAAGGGGGAGTAGGACAAATGAGCAAAGCGCGAGTATTGCAAGTAAGGTGGGTGCGTTTTTACCTTTTTTTCGTCAGTGAAGGGTGCCAGAGGCAAATGCTGGTATCTTTATTAGAGACACAAGGTATCCCACTCGGAAGTAGAAGTACATGACAGTGAGGGAGGCATATGTAAGAACAATTGCAAGAAAGACTTGGGTTTGTACTATGAGTTCGTAGACGATAAGAAATTTGGGGATAAAGCCTGTTAAGGGGGGGATCCCGGCGAGGGAAAGAAGGATGAACGGGCCGAGGGCAAAAATAACAGGTTCATGTGCTCAAGCAAAGGCTGCTACAGTCCAGATTGAGTTTTTGGAGAAGTTTAATGTAAGGAAAGCGGCTGTTGTCAAAAGAATATAGGTACCGAGTGCTACTAGCGCTAAAGTGATATTAAATTGGAGGACAAGGACGATTCAACCCAGGTGACCAATGGATGAATAGGCTAAAACCTTTCGAATCTGGGTGTTGAAGATGCCGCCAAAGCCCGCAACAATAACGGATAGTACTCCAAAAATGAATAAGGTGATAGTGCATTGATGCGGGAGGTAGACTAGGAGGGCGAAGGGGGCTAGTTTCTGTCATGTGGCGATGATTAAGCCCGCTTTAAGGTCGAGGCCCTGGAGAACGCCAGGCATTCAGGAGTGAAGAGGAGCTAGCCCAAGTTTAAAGGAGAGGGCAACGATAATAATTAGAACGGCAAACGGACTAGTTATTTTATCAACATCTCAGTGTCCGACTGTTGAGGCATTTACTAAAGTGCCAAACAATATAAGGGAGGAAGCCGCGGCTTGAACCAAAAAATATTTTGTAGTGGCTTCTGTTGCGCGAGGGAATGGTTTGAATGTTAAGAAGGGGAGGATTGCTAGAGCGTTGATTTCAAGTCCAATTCAAGCGGCGAAAAGGTGTGAGCTGGCAAATGTGAATGTAGTACCAAACCCGAGAGCCATAAGTACAAAGGTCTTGACGAGTGGGTGTATCATGTAGTAAAAGAAGGAGGTTATTCTTCATTTCCGGGGCATGGGCCCGATAGCTTGTATTAGCTTATTTTACTAGAGAGTGGTGTATTGGAGGCACTAAGAGCTTTGATCTCTTAAGGATGGGTTCGAGTCCCATCTCTCTAAGGAGTCGGAGGGGTTTTAACCTTCATGAGCCATCATATCAAAATGGTCCTTTAATTCAGGCACGGCTCCTTATAGTTGAGGTGGCAGTCCCGCAAAGGAGATTGCGAGTGCCAAGTACCAGATAATTAAGGCGAGGCTGAGGGGGAGGAAACTTTTTCACAGGAGGTGCATTAGTTGATCATAACGGAATCGGGGGAAGGAGGCTCGGGTCCACAAGAAGAAGGCCGAGAGAATGGTGGTTTTGATTATCAAGCTTACAGTAGTAAGTTCTGAGAAGCCGGAGTAGTGGGTGGTACCAAGAAATAAGCAGGCGGAGAGGGTATTTATTAAGAGGATATTAGAGTATTCGGCTAGGAAGAACAGTGCGAACGGGCCTCCTGCATACTCTACATTAAAGCCGGAAACCAGTTCTGACTCTCCTTCAGTGAGGTCAAAGGGGGCACGATTTGTTTCCGCTAAGGTGGAGGTAAATCACATGGCGGCAAGGGGCCAAGACGGAATAATTAGTCAAACTGCTTCTTGGGCTACAGTAAAGGTAAAGAGGGTAAAGCCGCCTGTTAAGATAATAGTACTGAGGAGAATTAATCCGAGGCTTACCTCATATGAGATGGTCTGTGCTACTGCTCGGAGTGCCCCGATGAGGGCATATTTGGAATTAGAGGCCCATCCTGAACCGAGGATGGTATAAACTGCCAGGCTTGAGAGTGCGAGAATAAAAAGGATGCTAAGGTTCAGGTCAATTAAGGGGTGGGGGAGAGATATGGGGGCTCATAATGTGAGAGCCAGAGCTAGGGCCATTAAGGGGGCGGCCAGGAATAAGAAAGGAGAAGATGTAGAGGGTCGCACGGGCTCTTTAATAAAGAGTTTTACACCGTCCGCGATAGGTTGTAGAAGTCCGTATGGGCCTACAATGTTTGGTCCTTTTCGTAGTTGCATATACCCGAGTACTTTACGCTCAATGAGCGTGAAGAAAGCTACGGCGAGGAGGACTGGGACAATTAGTGTTAGAGGACTAATAATATACATAATAGTCAAAGGAGGGATTTGAACCCACGTGGAAAGGTTTTAAGCCTTTAGCATTAACCGGAATCTGCCACTTTCACTTACTTTTATCTTAAGCATAAGGTAATTTCACTCTCTTGCCTACTTGAGTTGAATTAAGTAGTTGAGGGTGGGGCGTGCTTGGGGCAGGGGCTCCTATTTTTCGGTCCTTTCGTACTGGAAAAAGGTTGGTGTCATAGATAGAAACTGACCTGGATTACTCCGGTCTGAACTCAGATCACGTAGGACTTTAATCGTTGAACAAACGAACCCTTAATAGCGGCTGCACCATTAGGATGTCCTGATCCAACATCGAGGTCGTAAACCCCCTTGTCGATATGGGCTCTAGAAGGGGATTGCGCTGTTATCCCTAGGGTAACTTGGTTCGTTAATCGGCTATTACGCCGGATCGGGGGGTCAGAAGTTCTGATTCTTAGAGCTGGCGCTCTTAGTTAAGGAGTATTGTAGTTCTATTCCTCGTGGGGGTTTAGTTTTTCCCCATGGTCGCCCCAACCGAAGACAATAGGGCAGGGTAACAATTAGTTTAGTCTTATTGGTATAAGGGTATTTACGTGGACTGCTTTGGTGTCTAAAGCTCCATAGGGTCTTCTCGTCTAATGTGGTTATCCCCGCTTCTGCACGGGGAGATCAATTTCGTTGACTTAAAAAGGGAGACAGTAAAGCCCTCGTTTTGCCTTTCATACGGGCCTCTATTTAAGAGACAAGTGATTTCGCTACCTTCGCACGGTCAAAATACCGCGGCCGTTAAAATTATTATTCACAGGGCAGGCAGGACCTCTTATTTATTGAGTTTGCAAGAGGCGATGTTTTTGGTAAACAGGCGAGGCTTGTGTTTGCCGAGTTCCTTCCTTTTCATTTAGTCTTTCCTGAATAGCACACCGGTGTAGGGTTAACGTTATTTGTTGAGTGGTTTTCTAGTCGGGCGTAATATTTACTCAATACCCTCTTGGGTTGGGGTCGTTAATAATCGGTGGTTTGTCCAATCCGACTTACACGCGTGCGGGGAGAGAAGCGTTATGTTCTCTTACTACTAATACTAGCATGGTCTTTCCTATACGGAAATAGGAGGGCTTAATAAAAATTGGGGAGTAAGACAAGGTTGTCAGAATAAGGGGCGATGGCAATACTCGAGCTTTAACGCTTTCTTGGTGGATGGCTGCTTTTAGGCCTACCTGGACATATTGCCTTCATTTACTTTGATCTTTATCCTGCTTTAAAAGTTGTGTCTTTTTTCAAAGAAGCTGTACCTTCTTTGATTAACTCTCAGGGCTTACTTTTGGCCAAACAGGTGGTTTATTGGGCGGGAGAAGCCAAGAGGCTGAACTTCTATTCATTTCTTAAGCAACCAGCTATAACTAGGCTCGGTTAGTCTGTCACTTCTACTCGGGAGTCTTCCCACTCTTTTGCCACAGAGACGGGTGTGCCCCCTTGGGCTGCCCCGGAGTAGCTCGCCTAGTTTCGGGGTATCAAACTACAATACGTTTTGCTTGGGTATTACTGGCTAGAACATGATGCAAAAGGTAGGAGGTCTAATCTCTGCTTCTTAGGGCTTACCTGGTTTATTTCATTTTCTCTTTCAGCGTTCCCTTGCGGTACTTTGTCTATCGCTCACTGGAGTCCTTTTCTATCTCCTATACTTAGGTGGAAAAATGATTTGTTTCGATGAATTACTAATCTTTTAAGGTTAATGCAACTGAATGTTTTTCTTTTAAGGTCTGGCTAGCTTTCAAGCTTTCAGCTCGGTCTGGGTTTCACGGACATCTTCTCGGTGTAGGGGAGAGGCTTTTATTAAGCTATGAGCTGTTTTCCAAGTGCACCTTCCGGTACACTTACCATGTTACGACTTGCCTCCCTTTTGAATAGTATTTGTGTTAAGTTCTATAATTAATGTTTCTAGGGAGAGTGACGGGCGGTGTGTGCGCACTTTATGGCCGGCTTCAGTCTAGCACTCTATTCTAGACTTACTGCTAAATCCTCCTTCAGGGTTTGTTTCATTCTACCCTTCAGTAATTTTCTGATACAGAAAATGTAGCCCATCTCTTTCCCCTTCATTCGCTACACCTCGACCTGACGTTTTGGGTTATACCAATTGAGCGTTCTTTCAAACCTTCACAGGGTAGGCTGACGACGGCGGTATATAGGCGGGAATGAACAAGAAGGGGTAAGGTTTAACGGGGACTATCGGGTTATAGGACAGGCTCCTCTAGGTGGGTGTAAAGTACCGCCAAGTCCTTTGGGTTTTAAGCTGATGCTCGTAATACCCTGGCGGACAGAGTATGTCTATGTTTAAGGCTTAGCATAGTGGGGTATCTAATCCCAGTTTGTACCTAAGCTTTCGTGGATTCAAGGGTCTTTGTTGTAAAGTCACTTTCGTAGTGGAGCTTCGTGCCTTTGTACACTTGGAACGGCCCAAAAGGCTTTCGACTTTATTTTGAGGTAGTCTCTAACCACGCTTTACGCCGTTGGTCTATTAACTTGTGCCTTATTCGTATAACCGCGGTGGCTGGCACGAATTTTACCGGCCCTCTTAGCTTTGACTAAGTCAAGTTTACACTTATGGCTTAATGTTTATCACTGCTGAAGTCCCTTGGGGGTGTGGCTAAGCAAGGCGTGGTGGGCATACTTGAGGTGTGCCTGATACCAGCTCCTCTGTCCCGTAAGGGGAGATGAGGGCATCTTCACTGGGGGGCGGATACTTGCATGTGTAAGTAAAGCTTTCGTTAATAGTAAAGTCAGGATCAAACTTTTGTGCTGGCGAGGCTTAGTTAGGCCCATCTTGACATCTTCAGCATCATGCTTTAATTAAGCTACGCCAGC